CTACCCGTTATCCAATAAAACCCTAAAATTCCTAATAATAAACCAAAATCTCCTACCCGATTAGTTACAAAAGATTTTTGACAAGCATTTGCCGCAAGAGGTCGTGCGAACCAAAAGCCAATTAAGAGATAAGAAGACATCCCAACCAATTCCCAAAAAATATAAATTTGTATCAAATTAGAACTAGTAACTAATCCTAACATTGAAGTACTAAAAAAACTCATAGAAGTGAAAAATTTCAAATAAGATTGATCATGAGCCATATAATTATCACTATAAAAAAGAACCGCAATTCCAACGGTAGTGATTAATATTGACATAATAGAAGTAAGTGGGTCTAGTAAATAACCCAATTCTAAAGAAAAGTCATTAGTAATGAGCCAAGACCATACATATTGATAAATAGAATTGCTATTTATTTGCTGAATAGACAGGTTGGTTGAAAAAACCAAGATTATACTTAACAATAAAACACTCTGAAAAGACCACATACGGCGAAGTCTGATTGTTGTTGTTGGAAAAAGAAGAAGACCCAACCCTAGGAATATAGGAACTGGAAGTGGAATGAAAGGGATAATCCACCCATATTGATATGTCTGTTGCATAAAAAGTTTTTTAATTCTTAGTTTCCTAATTGATTTTTATTGTTTCCGATTCACTAGATCTTACCTCTTTAAGAGGAATAACTAAAAGGGAAGATATGCACTAAGTAAAACTACCGAAATCTATCATTTTTCTTATTATTTATTTCTTTTTCTGATTTTCTTCTAAATACTTCAAATATTCAACTCAAGAAATTACAATAGGTCAAATCTTATGAAACTAAGAAGTAAGCATATAAATTAATAAAAACCATTTTGAAGATAATATTCATTAGCAAATAAATCGAACGAATATATGAATATAACTAGGAAGTAAGCACTATAAATTAATAAAAACCATTTTGAAGATAATATTCATTAGCAAATAAATCGAACGAATATATGAATATAATAGGAAGGAAGAACTTCTTTTGAACAATACATGTCTTTCACATCCAATTAGAACAATAAGGAATTCTTTTTAAATGGCAGTTCCAAAAAAGCGCATTTCTACATCAAAAAAGCATATTCGTAAAAATATTTGGAAAAGGAAGGGATGTTGGACTGCTTTAAAAGCTTTTTCATTAGGTAAATCTCTTTTGACTGGAAATTCAAAAAGTTTTTTTGTGCAACAAAAAAAATAAGTAATAAAGTTACAATCATCTGAATGCATTCAAAAATTGACTCATTTATTCTTTATTCACGCAACTCACTAGATAATAGAAATTTTATATTTTATTTTATAGGAAATATAAAATGAAACTCAGCTTACTCTTTTATCTTTTATTTTCTAGTCGTTGCTTTTAGATTATTTACTAAATTCAGTAAAGGGGGTTAGTTCCTTTTTTACTGAATTTAGTAAATACAAATACTTTTTTTGATAAAAAAAGTATTTGTTGTTGACAAACGAATGAACACAATAAAAGATTTTTTTGCGTGAATTTTTTAATTTCCCGGACGGGAAAGCTCAGTTTTCCCATCAACGCATTTTTGTTACATGTTACTAGTTTCCTACTATCAACTTCAATTAAATCAAAAATTTAGTAAGAACTTTTAATAAGAACAATGTATCTTGTTTGGATGTCTTCTTTTTCTGTTTTTTCTTCATTGATAACCTAAAATAAATTCTTTTGTTCCATTTGATTCCTGAAATTAAAAAAATAGAGAAAACATTAATTAAAATTGAAAAAGTAAAACAAAACTGTTTTTTAGTTATATCCTTTGATTGACTCTTGCTTGAGATTTTAGGTTCGAATTATAATTATCTAGTTACAATACAATTCTAGAGTAGCCAAAAACCCACGAAAAACTAACCAGGGTTAAAGCCCTATAAAGAAACTAAAAAAATTACTCTTAATAGACTGCTAAATTCTCGACGATTGCTTATTCATTAGCTATTATAAGTTGAACACAAGCCGCTATGGTGAAATTGGTAGACACGCTGCTCTTAGGAAGCAGTGCTAGAGCATCTCGGTTCGAGTCCGAGTAGCGGCATGTCACCCTTTCTTTTTAAATTCTTTTTAAATTTTAAAAAGATTCTATAATTAATTTAACTCTTGAGTTGCATTTAAGCAACGCATTTTTTAAGATTTTGTATGATATTTTCAACCTTAGAACATATATTAACACATATTTCCTTTTCAATTCTTTCAATCGTAATTCTAATTCGTTTAACAACCTTTTTTTTTATAGATGAAGTGGTACAATTATCTCATTTGTCCGAAAAGGGCCTACTAGTTAGTTTTTTCTGTATAACAGGATTATTAGTTACGCGTTGGATTTATTCGGGTCATTTTCCACTAAGTGATTTATATGAATCACTAATCTTCCTATCATGGAGTTTTTCCCTTATTCATATAATTCTATATTTCAAAAAAAAGAATAATTTATTAAGCATAATAACGAGTTCGAATGCTGTTTTTACTCAAGGCTTTTCAATGTCAGGACTTTTAACCGAAATACACCAATCTTCAGTATTAGTACCTGCTCTTCAATCCGAATGGTTAATGATGCACGTAACAATGATGATATTGGGTTATGCATCCCTTTTATGTGGATCATTATTATCAGCAGCACTTCTAGTGATTACATTTCGAAAAAGCATAAAAATTTTCTATCTTTTTTGTCAAAGTCAGTTTTTATTACAGGATCCATTTACCTTTAGTAAAATTGAATACATCGGTGAAAGAAATAATCTTTTAAAAAAAAAATTTTTCGGCAAGAATTATTACAGATCGCAATTGATTCAAGAATTGGATTATTGGAGTTATCGGGTTATTAGTTTAGGGTTTCTATTTTTAACCATAGGTATTCTTTCGGGAGCAGTATGGGCTAATGAAGCATGGGGATCGTATTGGAATTGGGACCCAAAAGAAACGTGGGCATTTATTACTTGGATCATATTCGCGATTTATTTACATACTCGAACAAATCAAAACTTGCAAGGAGAAAATTCGGCAATTGTAGCGTCTATGGGCTTTCTTATAATTTGGATATGCTATTTTGGGGTCAATCTATTTGGAGTAGGGTTGCATAGTTATGGTTCCTTTACTTTAATATAGAATTAAAGTCACGAATGTATCTTACGACTACAACAGAGTATGTTACATATAAAACCACATGGATACGAACCGTATCCATGTGAGTTTTATATTTTCTGTTACATATAAATAACCACAAATGGATACGAACCGTATCCATGTGGTTTTATATTTTCTTTACTTAAAAATAACTTCTAAATTATTTTTAAATCATAGCATTTTTAAGTTTAGTTATGAAAACCGTTTAGAAAAAAATTAGATATAATAATTTCTACCCTGTCAACCGACAGTGAAAAAATGAAATCTGGGTACATACCAATACTTAGGACGGGTAAAAAGAGAGAAATTGAAATAAATAACTCTCGTGGTCCTGAATCAAAAAAATAAGAATTTTGAGCATTAAAAAGCTTGTATCCATAGAACATCTGTCGTGACAGAGATAATGAATAAATAGGAGTTAATATAATTCCAATTGCCATTAGAAAAGTAATTAGCATTTTTGGCAGTAAAAAATATTTTTGGCTGGTAATTATTCCAAAAAAAACTACCAATTCAGCAACAAAACCACTCATACCCGGTAATGCAAGTGAAGCCATCGAAAAGCTACTGAACATCGTGAATACTTTTGGCATTGGGATAGCTATTGCGCCCATTTCGTCAAGATAAGCAAGACGTATTCTATCGTAAGCCGTCCCCGACAAGAAAAAGAGTGCAGCACCAACAAATCCATGAGATATTATTTGTAAAAGAGCTCCATTAAGTCCTGTATCACTTATCGAACCAATTCCTATAATTATAAAGCCCATATGAGATATAGACGAATACGCTACTCTTTTTTTTAAATTCCGTTGGCCAAGAGATGTTGAAGCCGCATAGATTATTTGGATTGTGCCCACTATTACTAACCAAGGGGAAAATAAATAATGGGCGTGAGAAAATAATTCCATATTGATACGAATCAACCCATATGCTCCCATTTTTAATAAGATTCCAGCTAGGAGCATACAAGTACTATAATGTGCTTCTCCATGGGTATCTGGTAACCATGTATGTAAAGGTATAATCGGTGATTTGACAGAAAAAGCAATAAAAAAACCAATATAGAATAGTATTTCTAAGGCCCCAGGATATGACTGGTTGGCCAATGTTTCAAAATTTAATGTTGGTTCATTAGAACCATATAAACCGATACACAGAATTCCCATTAATAGAAAAACGGAGCCTCCAGACGTGTACAAAATAAATTTTGTAGCCGAATACAGACGTTTCTTTCCTCCCCACATAGATAGAAGTAGATAAACGGGAATTAACTCTAACTCCCACATGATGAAAAAAAGTAAAAGGTCTCGAGAAGAAAATGATCCTATTTGCCCACTGTACATTGCTAACATCAGGAAATTAAATAATCGAGAATCTCTAGTAACCGGCCAAGCCGATAAAGTAGCTAAAGTGGTGATGAATCCTGTTAGTAAAATGGGTCCTATAGAAAGTCCATCTATTCCTAATCTCCAATGGAAATCAAAAAAACTGACCCATTTAGAATCCTCCACTAATTGTATTAATGGATCATCTGGTTGGAAATGATAACAAAATGTATAGGCTATTAAAAGTAATTCTAAGACGCATATACAAATAGTATACCAACGAATGATCCTATTTCCCCTATGTGGAAAAAAGAAAATTAAGGAACCCGCAGATATTGGAAAAACTACAATTAGCGTTAACCAAGGAAAAAAATTCGTGGTAAAGACAAGATATACTTGGACCAGAAAAACCCGTGCTCATAATATTCTTATGAGCACAAATTTTGTCGGTAAAAAAATAATAAAATAAAATGGGTTATGGGTTCAAGTCTAGTTTTCTAGAACGTATTAATAAGTTAGCCCCATACTGCGAGTTGTTTCATGCCATAAATAAACCCGAACACTCAAAAAATCTGTTGGACAGGCAGATTCGCATCTTTTACAACCAACGCAGTCTTCTGTTCTTGGAGCAGAAGCAATTTGTTTTGCTTTACATCCGTCCCAAGGTATCATTTCTAATACATCAGTTGGGCAAGCTCGGACACATTGAGTACATCCTATACATGTATCATAAATCTTTACTGAATGTGACATTGGATCTATGCATTTTTGAACGTTATAAGATTTCAATCTGGTAATCTTAGAAACAAACCATATATTTAGATACCAGACGAATCAACAAGTTATCAGAATTTTTCTAATCAATCTATTTCTGGATTGCTTTAGTAGACAAGGCCAAAATACTTTGATTTAGTCTATTTTTTTAACCAGGATCATACCTTAATGTAGCAACTATACGAATTCTCATTTCTTTATTTATTTTTTATTTAAATTTCTATAATAAATACTACTTACTCAATAAATTGGATTCATTAATACGAGTTGATTTATCGATTACGATAAATTTCTGATAATAAATACTACTTACTCAATAAATTGGATTCATTAATACGAGTTGATTTTCGATTACGATAAATTGCTGAAACAATAGCCGGTCCAATAGCTGCTTCAGCGGCTGCAATAGCTATAACAAAAATTGATAAGATTTCTCCCTTTAATTGACGATTATCAAAAAAATCAGAAAATGTTACAAAATTCATATTAACTGCATTCAGTATAAGTTCAAGACACATAAGGGCCCTAACCATATTTCGACTTGTGATCAATCCATAGATGCCTATACAAAATAAATAGGCACTCAAAACAAGTACATGTTCTAGCATTATTAAACAACTCCTTCGAAATCTCATGATTTTTAATCGAAATAAGAATTCAACCGATTCAATTGAATAACATATAACACATATTAAATTTTTTCATTGATGATTTTATTATTATTATTTACATTATTTACGAGCTACAGCAATTGCGCCTATTAAAGCAACTAAAAGAATTATTGAAATAAGTTCAAATGGAAGAAAAAAATCTCTTGATAAATGAATTCCAATTTGTTGACTATTAATTATCAAATCTTGCTCCACAATCTGGTTTGATCTTGTAGGCCAAAAAATTCCGTACCATGACGTATTTGGAATAGTAGTAATTAACGAAATAAAAAGACTTGTAGAAACCATCAAAGTAATTCCATCCCCAACTGTCCAAGAATTAAAATAGTTGGAATATTCTGAACCATTCATGAACATCACAGCAAAAATGATTAAAATATTTATAGCTCCTACGTAAATCAGTAGCTGCGCAGCAGCTACAAAGTAAGAACTCAATAAAATATAGACTAAGGATATACAAACCAAAACCAATCCCAACGAAAAAGCAGAAAAAATTGGATTGGGGAGTAATACGACCCCTAAACCCCCTAAGATCAGACTTGATCCCAGAAAGACTAAAATAAAATCTGGTATTGATTCAGGTAAATCCATTTAATTTAAAAAGATAGAAATAAAAGTATTTCATGACTTTATTGACCTGACCAGGAAAAAGAAAAAAGAAGAGACTCCACTTATTTTATGTTTATGATACTTCTTAATTAAATTAATTAAAACTAAACAAAAGTTGAATGGGTGTGGCTTGATGTAGATAGTGTTCTTGGGGCATTGTAATTAGATAATTAGACCAAAAAAAGGAATTTTAAAATCATTTTAAATGAAGATTTTAGCCAATATCTTGATTGATCAAACAAAACCTTATTTTTCAGGGGGTTTATACATTTTTTATTTGAGGTGAATTCGAAATTGTTCGAATTGTGTAATCGTCAATTACTGATGTCGGTAACCGACCTAAAGCAATTTGATTATGATTCAATTCATGACGATCATAAGTCGAAAGTTCATATTCTTCAGTCATTGATAAACAATTTGTCGGACAATACTCGACACAATTCCCACAAAATATGCAGATTCCAAAATCAATACTGTAATTAAACAACCGTTTCTTTCGAATATTACTTTCCAATTTCCAATCTACAACGGGTAGATCGATAGGACATACACGAACACATACTTCACAAGCGATGCATTTATCAAATTCAAAATGGATGCGGCCCCGGAAACGTTCCGATGTGATCGATTTTTCATAAGGGTATTGAATAGTTATTGGTAAACGATTCACATGAGACAGAGTAATTGTGAAACCTTGACCTAGGTACCGAGCCGCTCGTATTGTTTGTTGACCATAATTAATTAACTCAGTTAACATAGGGAACATATCGTGAATATGTATAAATTAAAAATACGTGTTTCGTTCTCTTGTTTGAGAGAAGTTGTGAATAGAAATTACTCTAATACCTTAGAGCGAAAGAAGGTGAAACGAGGTTGTTAATAACAAATTACCTAGAGAAATAGGTAAAAGAAATTTCCAACCAAGATTTAATAGTTGGTCCATTCTGAGCCTTGGTAAAGTCCATCTTGTGACAATAGAAATGAACAAGAACAAGTAAGTTTTACCTAATGTAATAAAGATACTGATTATTGTTCCAAAGACTTTCCCCGGTTTATTTATGAAAAAAATGTCAGGAACAAATAGATAGGGAATCGAAAGATTCCAACCCCCAAAGTAAATAATTGTTACAAATAATGAAGAAACTAGTAGATTCAGATAAGAAGCAAGGTAAAATAAACCAAATTTGATGCCGGAATATTCGGTTTGATAACCCGCTACTAACTCTTCTTCCGCTTCTGGTAAATCAAAAGGTAATCTCTCACACTCGGCTAGAGCAGAAATCAAAAAAATGATAAATCCTATAGGTTGACGCCACAGATTCCACCCCCAAAAACCATATTTTGACTGCGCTTCAACTATATCAACTGTACTTGAACTGTTAGATAATTATAGTCGATTAGAATTCCACCGTTTTCATCGCTATTCCAAAACCGTACATGAGATTTTCACCTCATACGGCTACTCAAAGATCACAGCTAAATATAAGGACATTTCATTATTATTGATTTTTATATTTTGTAGGATAGAGTTAAAACTTATCCCAAGGTCCCGAATTAAATCGGCGGAATTCTGTTTGCTATATTTTTTTTATTGTTTAATATTAATTAAAAAATGCTTCGGAATTGATCTTATCTTTTTCTCGTATATTAAGGGATTTTACAAAAAGTAAAAGATTACTTCGTTCGTAATAGTTATTTTTTTTTATCGACAGATAGGAGCATACTCTGAATCGGAATCGTGGGTAGTACTTCTTGATCATTTCTACCAACTAAAAGTCCCAATTCAAATTCCTTTTATGTATACAAACGTTCTCGCGGATAACTTAGAGAATCTTCATTACTAATTCTTTGTGTATCTTAGTCTTCCTAACCATCCACTCAATTTTGTTCAACCTGAATTTATTTTTTAATATACCTAATACCTAGACTAATAGATAAAAAAATCTATCTTTTAAACCCGCTTCAAGAAGCGATAAATAAACAACCAATCTTGGGGTAAGGTCTTGGGGTAAACAGTCCCTACTATTTATGTTTCCTTTTACTTAATCCTTGTACATAGGAAATGAGAATCAATCTTTTACTGCAAAATTAAAAGCCGTTTTATTTCACCCATATAACTATTAACTTTTATTCATCAACTCGAATAATCAAAGAAAAAAAATATACAATCAACCTATTTAACTTGTTAACTTGATTTTCTTATTAGAATTCAAAAGTAAAGGGTAATTGAAATCCTTTATTTCACCGAATCGCACGTAGAGATATTGATAGTACACATAAAGTTAATGGTATTTCATAACTAATTGATTGAGCGGCGGCTCGTAGACCACCCAAAAAGGAATATTTATTATTTGATCCATATCCCGACATAAGAAGTCCAATGGGAGCAATGCTTGAAATAGCGATCCATAGAAAAACACCAATACTAAGATCGGCTAGAATAAGGTGATAGCCAAAAGGAATTACTGAATAACTTAGTAAAACTGCTACAACTGCGATGGATGGTCCGATACTGAATAAGCGAGTATCCCCTCTAGATGGAAGAAGGTTCTCTTTGAAAAGCAATTTTGTACCATCTGCTAGAGCTTGAAGAATTCCTAAGGGGCCCGCGTATTCAGGTCCAATACGTTGTTGTATACCTGCGGATATTTCTCTTTCTAACCAAACAATTATGAGTACACCTATTATGATTCCTAATACAAGAGTAAAAATAGGGATAAGCGTCCATATGATTCTATATACCCCCTTAAAATTGAGTAAGAAGTTAAATCTATAAAAAGAGTTGATAACTTGTATTTCTGTTGTATCCATTATCATTTTAACGATCAATTTCTCCCATAATGATATCTATGCTCCCTAGTATCGTCATAATATCAGCCAATTTCATTCTTTTAACTAACTGAGGAAGGATTTGCAAATTGATAAAACCCGGCGGGCGTATTTTCCATCTCCAAGGAAAAAGACTCTGATCTCCTATTAGAAAAATTCCCAATTCGCCCTTTGGGGCTTCGACTCTCACATAAAGTTCTTGTTTCGACAATTCGAAGGTTGGAGAAGGTTTTTTACTAATAAATCGATATTCAAAATCATTCCAGTCGGTATCTTTTACTCTATCAAAACGTCGGATTTCTAAATTCTCATAGGGTCCCCCAGGAAGTCCTTCCAGAACCTGTTGTATAATTTTTAGGGATTCTGTCATTTCACCGATTCGTACTAAATAACGAGCTAATGAATCCCCTTCTTTTTGCCATTGAACTTCCCAATCCAATTCGTCGTAACATTCATAACGATCAACTTTACGAAGATCCCATTGGATTCCGGAAGCCCGTAACATTGGTCCTGATAAACCCCAATTTAATGCTTCTTTTCCACCAATAATACCTACATCCTCAACTCGTTCTAAAAAAATGGGATTACGCGTAATAAGTCTTTTATACTCATTAACCCCTGTTAAAAAAAACTCGCAAAAATCCAAACATTTATCTATCCAGCCATAAGGTAAATCAGCAGCTACTCCTCCGATACGAAAATAATTATGCATCATTCGCATACCTGTAGCAGCCTCGAATAGATCATAAATCAATTCTCTTTCTCGAAAAATATAGAAGAAAGGGGTTTGTGCGCCAATATCTGCCATAAAAGGCCCGAGCCATAATAAATGTGAAGCTAGACGACTCAACTCCAACATAATGACTCGGATATAACTAGCTCTTTTAGGTACTTGAATATTTCCTAACTGTTCGGGACCATTTACTGTTATTGCTTCTGTGAACATAGTCGCTAAATAATCCCAGCGAGTTACATAAGGTAAATATTGTAAAATTGTTCGATTTTCCGCAATTTTCTCCATCCCTCTATGTAAATAACCCAATATTGGTTCACAGTCAACAACATTTTCGCCATCTAGAGTAACGATGAGTCGAAGAACACCATGCATTGATGGGTGGTGAGGACCCATATTTACTATCATAAAGTCTTTTCGCCCAGTATCATAAAGTCTTTTCCATCAGTCATAAGTTTTTTATTTATTCATTCTTCCGTGAATTGCTGAAAGTCAAAAGAAATTAATAAAAATAAAAATTCGAATTAAAGAATAAAAAAGAATAATACTTAAAACAACATGAATTTTTCAATTAACCAATTTTTGTCTCTCGAATACTCAATTGACCAATTAATTCTTTATAATGTACTCTATTTTTTTGTGACAAATAAGCCAACAGCCGTTGACGTTTTCCTAAAATTTTTTTTAATCCTCTCTGAGATAAAAAATCTTTTTTGTGCAATTCTAAATGCGAAGTAAGCCTCCGTATCTTATTGGTAAAACTTAATATTTGAAATTCAACGGACCCTCTGTTTTCTTCTTTAGAGTTAATCGAAATCAATACATTTTTGATCATACAAGATTTTCCCTCTTCCAATTTTTTTAAGGATATGGATTTGACTGATGAATAAGAATAATGTTAGTAATTTTAGTGTGGTATATACAACAACTTAAATTTCTTTATCGAATAGGGATAGGATATAATATATATAGGAAAAGGGTGCTACCAACAACGTTTCAACTCGGAATACATATATATCCTTAACATACTGAAACGACTGCCATTATTTGTATCAAACCAATAACGATTCATACAAGCTAAATCCTCTAATTGATAATTAGAGCAAGTCAAAAATTTGACTTTAATTAATTCATTCTTCTTTTTATCAAGATGCTTATGTTTGTCAAAAAATTGACTACAGTTATTCACGATGCAAAATCCTAGATTTTTATTCCTATTTTTGGAATTGAAATTTATTTTCATTCTAAACTCTCTACGATATTTATGAGGTAAAATGGTTTCAGGAGCAAGTAAATCAAAAAAATTCTTATCAATATCTGCTTGTTCTGGGTATCCTTGATTAGTTTTGTGCTTACTCTTATGAACCAATGAAATACATAAAGTTTGATAAAGAATAAACCGTCTATCGTTTTTTACAGACAAACGGGCGGGTTCGATAACTAATATCCCTTTTTTGATCAATTCTACAACACTTAAATTATTCTGAATTAACAGTATATCCAAGGTCATTTCTCTTCGCTGAACCGAAGATATAACAATTTTTCTTGGATTTAACAGTCTAAGCAGTAGACAATAGATTTTGATATTATTGATCATTCGTTGATTCAAAGCATCACCCCATCTCAATTGAAAAAGTAAATAACGTTTCAGCAATAAATTGAATTCTGCTTCTACCTTGCTTTTGTATTGTTTTTTTTTTTTACTCTTCGTTACTTTTGATCCTCCATAGTCTTCTTCAATATCTTTTTGATGATTTGTTGAAAAGTCGGATTCAAGATTTACCCGTTTTTGTACATCTGATCTAATATCTCTTTTGCTTGTTAGATTTTTTTTTTTAGACGGTATAAGCCATTTAACTTTTTTGTTCTCAATGATATTTTTATTTTCCCGATGAACATTTTTATTTAGATCTCTTCGTAAAAGAAGCCCTTTACTTGGTATAACCCAAGGTTTCGTTTTATATAGATTAGAAAGTATTAAAAATTCTGGGAAGAGCCAAAAGTCTAGGGTTGAGATGGGACACTTTCGTATTTCCTCATTCATTCCCGTCCAATCAAAAAAGGTTTTTGGGGGGTTTGGTGCCTTAATTTTAAGTTTTTTCGGAAGCGCGAGATAAAAAAGGTTTTTTTTAACAATTATTTGATAATTGTTAGTCTTAGTATTTGGATTACTCTTAGTATCGATCTTGATCCAGTATTCAATAGCGATTTTTTGTCTAAGATCAAAATGGAGAGTTTTCCAATCAAAATATTTTCTATCGCTCTTTCCTATATAATTAGTAATAGGACTCCTTTCCCATATATCAAAAAAGTTGTATTTATGCGTGTTTGAATTGGAATAACTACCTTGTTTTCTATTTACTGTGTGTTTGAATTGGTAATCAACTACCTTGTTTTCTATTTACTTGTGTTTCAAAAGGTGATCCATAAATGGATAAGTCCCTTTTTTTTTGATTTTCAAAATTACTAGATTGATATGATAAAAGATCATATCGAGAGTTTTTTTTTAAATTGTCGTTTTTAGTCTGTAAGAACTGTAGGAAATAGGCTTCAACAGGATTTTGTTTTTTGAACGAGATTAATACATCTTTTTCATATGAATCCCTTTTCCAATTTTGAACCATAGGGTGTTGAGAAATTTTATTTCTCAACCCTTTGGGTAATAATTTAGATCTTCGAATCTTAGATAAATTATATTGATGGTGTCGTTTTAATTTCTTTACCCAGGTTTTCCAGTGGTTTGTTCTATACTTGAAGCGTTTATTCTGATTTATCTGATTTAATTGCAAGTGAAATATCCCTTCAAAGGAATCCTTAAAAGTGAAATATCCGTAATCAAAGGAATCCTTAAAAGGACATATCCGTAATCATGATATTTAAAAACATATCTTAATTTATCCAAATTAATACCTTGAGTTTGTGATAAGTTGTAAAATACATATGCTTGTGACAAGTAGAATAAGTGGCAAGATTTTTGTGAATTTATTTGATTCCTAATAGTATTAATTGACTTTTGTATAGTTGAAATAATTGAAATAAAGTGAATTAGATTTTCGTTTTTTTTATTAATTCTTTCTTCATCTGCTTCATGAATATTTATGAATTTATTGATAAATTTGTTTGTTGAGTCGAGAAAGGGTTGTCTAATGAGTTTGAAAAGATTAATGATAGACAAAACAGGATTTATGTATATTCTTTCAAAAATAAAATTTGAAAATTCCAATCTTTTATCTTTATAAATTCTTATTGTTAGCACTAATATAGGATTCTATGTATATTCTTTCAAAAATAAAATTTGAAAATTCCAATCTTTTATCTTTATAAATTCTTTTGTTAGCACTAATATATATTCTTGTGTGTTTTTTTTTATCTTTTGTCATTCTTTCTATTTGATTCCGGATTGTGATTGCCCTAGCAGTTAGATTCTTATTTTTTTTTTCTGTCATTGTCCGGTTTGAAGATTGAATTTGACTAATCAATGATTCAGGAATTATCTCATTGATACTTGTAGAGTCTTTGTTGTTCTTCATTTGATTCGATTTATAGACCTTGCTTACGCTAAAGAATAAGATTGGGTTTAATTTTGAAAATATTTTTATTTTTTTTTCTATAAAAAATGAATTTTGTATAACCCAATTTTTTATTTGTTTTGAAACTAATTTCGTCTTTCCCTTTAAAGTTTTTCGAACTAAAAAATAGGTATTTTTCGATTTTCCAATCTTTGTTTCCAATTCCTTAAAAATAGGTTTAAAAAAGGAAGATCGTTGTCGAGGAGAACCAAAAGGAAGGTCCGTTTCCAGTCCCCAAACAGTTAAAAAACAAAAATCATTTCTTTCTTTTTTGTTTTGCATTAGATTTCTACGAGAGGGTCGTAGTTTAGATTTGTGCCAAGGTTTCAGGCAGAAAGGAAATAGGATTTTTATCTGCATACCCTCTCTTAACCAATTTTTCGGAAATTCAGTTTCCGATAATTGAATACCATTATATGTACATTTAATATGCAGTTCTCTATTCCATTCCTGTAGATCCTCAAACCATTCAGGAATTTGCAATAAAACCATACGTCCAATATTTTTTGCTATTATCAATGAAGGCAATAGAATATATTTTCTCAAATTCGATTGAATTATTAGCATCAAACTTCTTGTTTTTCTTGCAATTGGAATGCTATTCCATGCTTCAGCTATATCTGCCCGGGTTTGCTCTTGTCGTCTGTTCTCTTCTTTTTTATCCGTTTCTTTTTTATGTTCTTTTTTTGTTTCTTCATCCGTATTTTCAAAAATTTTGAAGTCGATTCGATTGTGTATCCAATTTGGAAAAATTACTTTAATAAGTCTGGATCTATCAAATGAAAACCAAGGGGATTTTTTTATTATATCCAAAAAAAGAGGGGAATGTACATTTGCTTGAAATGGTTCCCACATACTAATTTTACGTCTTTGAGCGCGGCTAGAACCTTTAATTATTCCCCGGCGAAAATCGGATTGTTGATAATACCGTACCAAAACTATTCTCTTTTTTAGATCTTTTTTTTTTTTATTAGCATCTTTATTACTATTAGTAATAGTATTTTCTTTGATAGGAGTTAAAATTACTACAAATTTGGCTTTTCTTGAGCGAATTTGCGACCGCCTATTTGGATATTCTCCTGATTTTTGTTGGAACTCGGTAATTAATTCATATGGCTGCCGGGGAACTCTTTTACGGATTTCTTTTAGTCCACTAGATTCTTTTATAATTTTATTGAGATTAGGATGGTTTGGAACGGTTTTAAAAAAAAAATTGAAAAATTCTCTTTCTTTTTCGAAATCTATTTTTACTTCTTTTTGGTCTGACAATAAACAAGGATTAAAATTTAAATTATGAGTTGGTTCGGTATCAAATTCACCAGTTAATAAT